GCCTAAATTTACCTCCTATGCCCCCCCCCCCTTCCCCCCCCCAGCGCATTTTCTTCTTGCGCACAGGGTATGTACAATATGCATCACACTCTCTGCCCCATCAGACAGTCCATGAAATGCAGGAAAGCCAACGTCATACGCTATGACCCTCCACCAAAAGCCCAAACATTATCTCCAAAACGGACCTCATTCGGCCAATACCCCCACCAGACACATTCTTGCTTCAGGTACCATATAGCCCAAATGCTCCTACCTACGGCCGAGCCGCAAGCGTTACCCAAAGACCCAGGAACTTATCTACTATACACAACCTTCAACCAAGGAAACGACTAACGTCACAGTACACCTTTGAATTCCCCTAGTCTACAGGATTCGCCCACCTCCTAAACCATATCCTTCTCCAACAGCCTTCAGGCACTCCCAAGCCAGAGAACATGGTTATCTATTGATCGCGCTTCTCACGAGAACCGAGCTACTCAACGTTATGGGTGATTTAGGTTATTGCCCTCAGGCGCATAAATCTCCTAACCTTGCTCTTTTGCGCTATTGGTTGTAACTTCAGGAACATACCCATCATAACTCCGTCTCCCTTGCTCTTCACAGATACAAGTGGTCGGTTGAATATTCCTCCCTAATCTCATTACCTCGGCATACCGACCTCCTACACTTGTTTTTTTTTAGCGTCTCTTCAATAAGCCCTTCAAGTGCGTAGCAGGTGATCCCTTCCTCTTGACATGTCCATCACATGACCGTCGAACATATGAATCCCCCAACACCCAGAATGTCATGGTCTGACGGATAAGGTCGTCGCAAACTTGGCACTGATGCACTTTGACCCCATTCATGGAGGGCGCGCTACCTACCTCTGGTCAACAGATAGTGTAATGGTTGCCGGACATAATAATTATTTTACTATTCACTAGGAACTAACATTTAAACTCCATTTTACGCGTTCATTTTTTTTATCTTGACATTTTTTAAATTTTTCATCAAATAATTAAACCAAATATTCCTACATTATTCAGACCACCCATCATCAACACTTTCAATTAACTCTCCTCTATATTTCCTGCTACCAAAAACAACGATCAACTATCATTACCATCCAGTAACCATCCCCAAAATAACATCAACCCTTTAAAAACAAAACAAAAATATAAAGCATAATAACAAACCATACCCCCGTCTTTGTAGCTTATAAAAAGCATGACACTGAAGATGTCAAGATGGCTGCCACACACACCCAAGGACAAAAGACTTAGTCCTAACCTTACTGTTAGTTGTTGCTAGGTATATACATGCAAGTATCCGCGCTCCAGTGTAGATGCCCTGGACACCTTAACTAGGTAGATAGGAGCGGGTATCAGGCTCACCACATCCGTAGCCCAAAACGCCTTGCAATTGCCACATCCCCACGGACATTCAGCAGTAGTTAATATTAAGCAATGAGTGTAAACTTGACTTAGCCATAGCAAATCTAGGGTTGGTAAATCCTGTGCCAGCCACCGCGGTCATACAGGAGACCCAAATTAACATTATAACGGCGTAAAGCGTGGTCACATGTTATCCAAGTAGCTAAGATTAAAAAGCAACTGAGCTGTCATAAGCCCAAGATGCCAATAAGGCCTCCACATCAAAGAAGATCTTAGAACAACGATTAATTGAACTCCACGAAAGCCAGGGCCCAAACTGGGATTAGATACCCCACTATGCCTGGCCCTAAATCTTGATGCTTACCCCTACTAAAGCATCCGCCCGAGAACTACGAGCACCAACGCTTAAAACTCTAAGGACTTGGCGGTGCCCCAAACCCACCTAGAGGAGCCTGTTCTATAATCGATGATCCACGATATACCTGACCATTCCTTGCCAAAACAGCCTACATACCGCCGTCGCCAGCCCACCTCCCCTGAAAGCCCAACAGTGAGCGCAATAGCCCCACCACGCTAACAAGACAGGTCAAGGTATAGCCTATGGAATGGTAGTAATGGGCTACATTTTCTAAATTAGAACATACGGCAAAGGGGTATGAAATAACCCCTAGAAGGCGGATTTAGCAGTAAAGTGGGACAATAGAGCCCTCTTTAAGCCGGCCCTGGGGCACGTACACACCGCCCGTCACCCTCCTCGCAGGCCGCCCCCCCCCCCCCNATAAATTAATAAGCCATCCAGCCGAAGATGAGGTAAGTCGTAACAAGGTAAGTGTACCGGAAGGTGCACTTAGACTACCAAGACGTAGCTTAAACCAAAGCATTCAGCTTACACCTGAAAGATGTCTGCCAGCCCCAGATCGTCTTGATGCCAAACTCTAGCCCAAACGACATGACCTGGAATAACAAAGCTACTCCCTACAGCCCAACTAAAGCATTCATTAGTCCCAGTATAGGCGATAGAAAAGACACCATTGGCGCGATAGAGACCACGTACCGTAAGGGAAAGATGAAATAGCAATGAAACCTAAGCTATAAACAGCAAAGATCAACCCTTGTACCTTTTGCATCATGGTCTAGCAAGAAAAACCAAGCAAAATGAATTTAAGTTTGCCACCCCGAAACCCAAGCGAGCTACTTACGAGCAGCTATTATTGAGCGAACCCGTCTCTGTGGCAAAAGAGTGGGATGACTTGTTAGTAGAGGTGAAAAGCCAACCGAGCTGGGTGATAGCTGGTTGCCTGTGAAACGAATCTAAGTTCACTCTTAATTCTCCTCCAAGGAACTTCACAAACCCTAATGAAGCGAATTAAGGGCTATTTAAAGGAGGTACAGCTCCTTTAAAAAAGAATACAATCTCTACGAGCGGATAAATATTAAAACTCCTATCATACTGTGGGCCCTTAAGCAGCCATCAACAAAGAGTGCGTTAAAGCTCCGAACCCCAAAAATATAAGAACCTTATGACTCCCTCCCCATTAACAGGCTAACCTATACCCAAATAGGAGAATTAATGCTAGAATGAGTAACCAGGGTCCTCCCTCTACGACGCAAGCTTACATCCGTACATTATTAACAAAACCCCAATATACGACAAATCAAACAAGCACAGTATTAAGTATCTTGTTAACCCGACAGAGGAGCGTCCATTAAGAAAGATTAAAACCTGTAAAAGGAACTAGGCAAACCCGTCAAGGCCCGACTGTTTACCAAAAACATAGCCTTCAGCAAACCCAAAACAAGTATTGAAGGTGATGCCTGCCCGGTGACTCACGTTCAACGGCCGCGGTATCCTAACCGTGCAAAGGTAGCGCAATCAATTGTCCCATAAATCGAGACTAGTATGAATGGCTAAACGAGGTCTTAACTGTCTCTTACAGGCAATCGGTGAAATTGATCTCCCTGTACAAAAGCAGGGATATACCCATAAGACGAGAAGACCCTGTGGAACTTCAAAACCAGCAACCACCTTAAATCACCTATCCACCCACCGGGTTCACTGACACATAAGCCACTGGTTCGCGTTTTTCGGTTGGGGCGACCTTGGAGCAAAACAAAACCTCCAAAAATTAGACCATACCTCTAGACTAAGAGCAACCCCTCAACGTGCTAATAGCACCCAGACCCAATATAATTGATCAATGGACCAAGCTACCCCAGGGATAACAGCGCAATCTCCTCCGAGAGTCCATATCGACGGGGAGGTTTACGACCTCGATGTTGGATCAGGACATCCTAGTGGTGCAGCCGCTACTAAGGGTTCGTTTGTTCAACGATTAACAGTCCTACGTGATCTGAGTTCAGACCGGAGCAATCCAGGTCGGTTTCTATCTATGATGAACTCTTCCCAGTACGAAAGGATAGGAAAAGTGAGGCCAATACCACAAGCAAGCCTTCGCCTTAAGTAATGAAAGCAACTAAATTACAAAAGGCTATCACACCACACCACGTCCAAGAAAAGGACTAGCTAGCGTGGCAGAGCTCGGAAAATGCAAAAGGCTTAAGTCCTTTAACTCAGAGGTTCAAATCCTCTCCCTAGCTAAACCTACCCCATGACCAACTACCCACTCCTAATTAACTTCATCATAGCCCTCTCCTATGCCCTCCCGATCTTAATCGCAGTAGCCTTTCTCACACTAGTAGAGCGCAAAATCCTAAGCTACATACAAAGCCGAAAAGGCCCAAATGTAGTTGGCCCTTTCGGACTCCTACAGCCCTTAGCAGATGGAGTAAAGCTATTCATCAAAGAACCCATTCGACCGTCAACATCCTCCCCAATCTTATTCATTGCAACCCCAATACTAGCCTTACTACTCGCAATCTCAATCTGAACCCCACTGCCCCTCCCATTCTCTCTAGCAGATCTCAACCTAGGCCTACTTTTCCTACTAGCTATGTCAAGCCTAGCAGTATACTCCATTCTATGGTCAGGTTGAGCCTCCAACTCAAAATACGCCTTAATTGGAGCGCTGCGGGCAGTAGCTCAGACTATCTCATACGAAGTCACCCTAGCCATCATCCTTCTCTCCATCGTCCTCCTTAGCGGTAACTACACTCTTAGCACTCTCGCAGTAACCCAGGAGCCACTATATCTCATTTTCTCCTGCTGACCTCTAGCTATAATATGATACATCTCTACCCTCGCTGAAACCAACCGTGCCCCCTTTGACCTAACGGAGGGGGAGTCAGAACTGGTGTCCGGATTTAACGTAGAGTACGCAGCAGGCCCTTTTGCCCTCTTCTTCTTGGCTGAATACGCGAACATCATACTCATAAACACGCTAACCACAATTCTGTTCTTCAACCCAAGCTTTCTCAACCCTCCTCAAGAACTATTCCCCGTTATCCTAGCCACAAAAGTCCTACTCTTGTCAGCAGGGTTCTTATGAATCCGTGCCTCCTACCCACGATTTCGATATGACCAACTAATACACCTACTATGGAAAAACTTCTTACCTCTCACACTAGCCCTATGCCTCTGACACACCAGCATACCAATTTGCTACGCGGGCCTACCCCCTTATATAAGACCCTACGGAAATGTGCCTGAACGCTAAGGGTCACTATGATAAAGTGAACATGGAGGTGTACCAGTCCTCTCATTTCCTTTTACTTAGAAAGGTAGGAATTGAACCCACACTAAAGGAATCAAAATCCTTCATACTTCCCTTATATTACTTTCTAGTAGGGTCAGCTAAACAAGCTATCGGGCCCATACCCCGAAAATGATGGTTCAACTCCTTCCCCTGCTAATGAACCCCCAGGCAAACCTAATCTTCATTATTAGCCTACTCCTCGGTACAACCATCACCATTTCAAGCCACCACTGAGTCATAGCCTGGACCGGCCTTGAAATTAATACACTCGCCATCCTCCCACTAATCTCAAAATCCCACCACCCGCGAGCCATTGAGGCTGCCACCAAGTACTTCCTAACCCAAGCAGCTGCCTCTGCCCTTGTCTTGTTTTCCAGCATAACCAACGCATGGCAAACGGGACAGTGAGACATCACCCAGCTCACTCACCCAATCTCCTGCCTGATCCTCACCTCGGCAATCGCAATAAAACTAGGACTAGTGCCATTCCACTTCTGATTCCCAGAAGTACTCCAAGGCTCCCCACTCACTACCGGCCTTCTCCTGTCTACCATCATAAAACTTCCCCCAATCGCACTGCTCTACATGACCTCACCTTCACTAAATCCCACCCTCCTAACCACCTTGGCTATTCTCTCAGCTGCGCTGGGAGGATGAATAGGCCTCAACCAAACACAAATCCGAAAGATCCTAGCCTTTTCTTCTATCTCCCACTTAGGCTGAATGACAATTATCATCTCCTACAACCCTAAACTCACCCTCCTCAACTTTTACCTGTACGCTGTAATAACTACAGCCGTCTTCCTTGCCCTAAATGCAGTCAAAGTGCTAAAACTATCCACTCTAATAACCACATGAACTAAAGCCCCATCCTTAAACGCAGTACTACTCTTAACCCTCCTCTCCCTCGCAGGACTCCCTCCACTAACAGGATTCTTACCTAAATGACTTATCATCCAAGAACTAACTAAGCAGGATATGGCTCTAACAGCCACACTTATCTCCCTCCTCTCCCTTCTAAGCCTATTCTTCTACCTCCGTCTCGCATATTGTGCAACAATCACACTACCCCCACACACCACAAACCACATAAAACAATGACGTACTGGCAAACCAATCAGTATCATAGTCGCTATCTTAACTACCATGTCCGTCATACTCCTCCCTATCTCCCCCATAATTATTACCATTGCCTAAGAAACTTAGGATTACTTAAACCGAAGGCCTTCAAAGCCTTAAACAAGAGTTAGACCCTCTTAGTTTCTGCTAAAGTCCGCAGGCTACTATCCTGCATCCCCTAAATGCAACTCAGGTACTTTAATTAAGCTAGGACCTTGCAATCTGCTAGACAGATGGGCTTTGATCCCATGACTCTATAGTTAACAGCTATATGCCCTAACCAACAGGCCTCTGTCTAAGACTCCGGCGCACGTTCAATGCACATCAATGAGCTTGCAACTCACTATGAACTTCACTACAGAGCCGATAAGAAGAGGAATCAAACCTCTGTGAAAAGGACTACAGCCTAACGCTTATACACTCAGCCATCTTACCTATGACATTCATTACCCGATGATTATTCTCTACCAACCACAAAGACATTGGGACCCTGTACCTAATCTTTGGCGCATGAGCCGGGATAGTAGGTACTGCCCTAAGCCTCCTCATTCGAGCAGAACTAGGCCAACCTGGAGCCCTTCTAGGAGACGACCAAATCTACAACGTAGTCGTCACAGCCCATGCTTTCGTAATAATCTTCTTCATAGTCATGCCAATTATAATCGGAGGGTTTGGAAACTGACTAGTCCCCCTAATAATTGGAGCCCCAGACATAGCATTCCCACGAATAAACAACATAAGCTTCTGACTACTCCCCCCATCCTTCCTTCTCCTCCTAGCATCCTCTACAGTGGAAGCAGGTGCTGGGACAGGATGAACTGTATACCCGCCACTAGCTGGCAACCTAGCCCACGCCGGAGCCTCCGTCGACCTTGCAATCTTCTCCCTACATCTAGCTGGCATCTCTTCAATTCTAGGGGCAATCAACTTCATTACCACAGCCATCAACATAAAACCGCCCGCCCTGTCACAATACCAAACTCCCCTGTTCGTCTGATCCGTCTTAATTACTGCAGTCCTACTGCTCCTGTCCCTACCAGTTCTTGCCGCAGGAATCACAATACTTCTCACAGACCGCAACCTTAACACCACATTCTTTGACCCTGCTGGAGGAGGAGACCCCGTCCTGTACCAACACCTTTTCTGATTCTTCGGACATCCAGAAGTCTACATCCTAATTCTCCCAGGGTTCGGAATCATCTCCCACGTCGTAACCTACTACTCAGGCAAAAAAGAACCATTCGGCTATATAGGAATAGTATGAGCCATGCTGTCAATTGGATTCCTAGGCTTCATCGTTTGAGCCCATCATATGTTCACGGTAGGCATGGACGTTGACACCCGAGCATACTTCACATCCGCCACAATAATCATTGCCATCCCAACCGGCATTAAAGTCTTCAGCTGACTAGCCACACTCCACGGAGGGACAATCAAATGAGACCCTCCAATACTATGAGCCCTAGGCTTCATCTTCCTATTTACCATTGGGGGACTGACGGGAATCGTTCTAGCTAACTCTTCACTGGACATTGCTCTACATGACACTTACTACGTAGTAGCCCACTTCCATTACGTATTATCCATGGGAGCAGTATTCGCAATCCTAGCCGGCTTCACCCACTGATTCCCCCTATTCACCGGATACACCCTTCACTCAACATGAGCTAAAACACACTTCGGCGTAATATTTGTAGGCGTAAACCTAACCTTCTTCCCTCAACACTTCCTAGGCCTAGCTGGCATGCCTCGACGATACTCAGACTACCCAGACGCTTACACACTATGAAACACTATCTCCTCCGTAGGCTCACTCATCTCCCTGACAGCCGTAATCATGTTAGTCTTCATTATCTGAGAAGCCTTCGCCTCAAAACGTAAAGTCTTACAACCAGAACTGACAAGCACTAACGTTGAATGAATCCACGGCTGCCCACCTCCATTCCACACTTTCGAAGAGCCTGCCTTCGTCCAAGTTCAAGAAAGGAAGGAGTCGAACCCCCATATGTTGGTTTCAAGCCAACCGCATAGACCACTTATGCTTCTTTCTCATAAAGAGATGTTAGTAAAACAATTACATAGCCTTGTCAAGACTAAATTGCAGGTGAAAGCCCTGCACATCTCCACAAACATGGCTAACCACTCACAACTTAACTTCCAAGACGCCTCCTCACCCATCATAGAAGAACTAATAGGATTCCACGACCATGCCCTAATAATCGCACTAGCAATCTGCACCCTAGTCCTCTATCTACTAACCCACACACTTACAGGAAAACTATCATCAAACACAGTAGATGCACAAGTAATCGAAATCGTCTGAACAATCCTCCCAGCTATAGTCCTAGTTACACTCGCCCTACCATCCCTACGAATTCTTTATATAATAGACGAAATCAACGAGCCAGACCTAACCCTAAAAGCCATCGGCCACCAGTGATACTGAACCTACGAATACACGGACCTTAAAGACTTAACATTCGACTCCTACATGATCCCAACAACAGACCTACCCCTAGGACATTTCCGCCTACTAGAAGTAGACCATCGCGTTATCGTCCCTATAAATTCTACCATCCGAGTCATCGTCACTGCTGATGACGTCCTCCACTCATGAGCCGTCCCCAGCCTAGGTGTAAAAACCGATGCAATTCCAGGACGCCTCAACCAAACTTCCTTCCTTGCCTCCCGGCCAGGCGTTTTCTACGGACAATGCTCAGAAATCTGCGGGGCTAACCACAGTTTCATACCAATCGTAGTGGAATCCACCCCTCTCCCTGATTTCGAAAACTGATCCTCTCTAATACCATCCTAATCATTAAGAAGCTATGAATCAGCATTAGCCTTTTAAGCTAAAGAAAGAGGGAATCCTTCCCCTCCTTAATGATATGCCCCAACTAAACCCCAATCCATGATTTTTTATCATGCTCACTTCATGACTCACTTTCTCCCTGATCATCCAACCTAAACTCCTATCATTCGTATCAATAAACCCACCCTCTAGCAAGCCACCCATCGCCCCAAGTACCACCCCCTGAACCTGACCATGAACATAAGCTTCTTCGACCAATTTTCAAGCCCATCCTTTCTAGGAATCCCACTAATCCTCATTTCAATAACATTCCCAGCCCTCCTACTACCATCCCTAGACAACCGATGAATCACCAACCGACTCTCAACCCTCCAATTATGATTCATTAACCTAGTCACAAAACAACTAATAATGCCACTAGACAAAAAAGGACACAAGTGGGCCCTAATCCTAACGTCTCTCATAATCTTCCTCCTTCTCATCAACCTCTTAGGCCTACTACCCTACACATTCACCCCAACCACCCAACTATCCATAAACCTAGCCCTAGCCTTCCCCCTATGACTAGCCACGCTGCTGACAGGACTACGAAACCAACCCTCTGCCACACTAGCCCACCTCCTACCGGAAGGCACTCCCACCCTTCTAATTCCAGCTCTAGTCCTAATCGAAACAACAAGCCTGCTTATTCGCCCACTAGCACTAGGCGTGCGCCTAACAGCCAACCTCACAGCCGGACATCTCCTTATCCAGCTCATCTCCACAGCCACAACAGCCCTATTCTCCACAATACCAGTAGTCTCCCTACTAACTCTTCTAATTCTTCTCCTACTGACCGTCCTAGAAGTAGCAGTAGCAATAATCCAAGCCTATGTCTTCGTGCTCCTACTGAGCCTCTACCTACAAGAAAACATCTAACTATCAATGGCACACCAAGCACACTCTTACCACATAGTTGACCCCAGCCCATGACCCATCCTAGGAGCAGCCGCTGCTCTACTAACCACCTCAGGCCTAACAATATGATTCCACTACAACTCCCCCCGACTCCTCATCCTAGGCCTACTCTCAACCATCCTAGTCATATTCCAATGATGACGAGATATCGTACGAGAAAGCACATTCCAAGGCCACCACACCCCAACAGTACAAAAAGGCCTACGATACGGAATAGCCCTCTTCATTACATCAGAAGCTTTCTTCTTCCTAGGCTTCTTCTGAGCTTTCTTCCATTCAAGCCTCGCCCCAACACCCGAGCTAGGAGGACAATGACCACCTGTAGGGATCCAACCACTCAACCCCATAGAAGTACCCCTCTTAAACACCGCTATCCTCCTAGCTTCAGGAGTTACTGTCACATGAGCCCACCACAGCATCACAGAAGCTAACCGAAAACAAGCAATCCAAGCCCTACTCCTGACAGTCCTCCTAGGCTTCTACTTCACTGCCCTACAGGGCATAGAATACTATGAAGCACCATTCTCCATCGCCGACGGAATCTACGGCTCAACGTTCTTTGTTGCCACCGGGTTCCACGGCCTGCATGTAATCATCGGATCTACATTCCTCCTAGTATGCCTCCTGCGTCTAATTAAATACCACTTCACATCAAACCACCACTTCGGATTTGAAGCAGCCGCTTGATACTGACATTTCGTAGACGTTGTATGATTATTCCTCTACATTTCTATCTACTGATGAGGATCCTACTCTTCTAGTATATTAATTACAATCGACTTCCAATCCTTAAAATCTGGTTTAAACCCAGAGAAGAGTAATAAACATAATCCTATTCATACTAACCCTATCACTAACCCTAAGCATCCTACTAACTATACTAAACTTTTGACTAGCCCAAATAAACCCAGACTCAGAAAAACTATCTCCATACGAATGCGGATTTGACCCCCTAGGATCCGCTCGACTACCCTTCTCAATCCGCTTTTTCCTAGTCGCAATCCTCTTTCTCCTCTTCGACCTAGAAATCGCCCTACTCCTACCACTACCATGAGCCACCCAACTACAATCCCCCACCACCACCCTAGCCTGAACCTCCATCCTTATCTTCCTCCTCACCCTAGGACTAGTATACGAATGAATCCAAGGCGGACTAGAATGGGCAGAATAACAGAAAGTTAGTCTAAACAAGACGGTTGATTTCGACTCAACAAATTATAGCTCCCACCCTATAACTTTCTTTATGTCCTACCTCCACCTAAGCTTTTACTCAGCCTTCACCCTAAGCAGCCTAGGCCTAGCCTTCCACCGAACCCACCTAATCTCAGCCCTACTATGTTTGGAAAGCATAATACTATCAATATACGTTGCCCTGGCCATATGACCAATCCAAACACAAGCATCAACCTCCACCATTCTACCCATCCTTATACTGACATTCTCTGCCTGCGAAGCAGGCACAGGGCTAGCCCTACTAGTAGCCTCAACCCGGACTCACGGATCCGACCATCTACACAACTTCAACCTCCTACAATGCTAAAAATCATCGCCCCAACTGCAATGCTCCTTCCCCTGACCCTCTTCTCCCCACGCAAACACTTATGAACCAACATTACGCTATACAGCTTACTAATCGCCACCATCAGCCTACAATGACTAACACCAACTTACTACCCCAACAAAAGCCTAACCCCCTGAACATCCATCGATCAAATCTCCTCCCCCCTACTAGTCCTCTCATGCTGACTCCTTCCCCTCATAATCATAGCAAGCCAAAACCACCTAGAACAGGAACCCGCCGCCCGCAAGCGAATTTTCGCTACAGCAGTAATCCTAGCCCAACTGTCCATTCTCCTAGCCTTCTCGGCTTCAGAGCTCATACTCTTCTACATTGCCTTCGAGGCTACCCTCATTCCCACCCTCATCCTTATTACACGATGAGGAAACCAACCGGAACGTCTAAATGCTGGCATCTACCTCCTATTCTACACACTCGCCAGCTCACTCCCATTACTAATCGCTATCCTCCACCTGCACAACCAAATCGGCACACTATACTTCCCAATATTAAAACTCTCACACCCCACACTAAACTCCTCTTGATCAGGCCTAGCCGCAAGCCTAGCTCTCCTACTAGCCTTCATAGTTAAAGCCCCCCTATATGGCCTACACCTATGACTCCCCAAAGCCCACGTAGAAGCCCCCATCGCAGGCTCTATGCTACTAGCAGCCCTCCTACTAAAACTCGGAGGCTACGGCATTATACGAATTACAATCCTAGTAGACCCAACATCAAACAACCTCCACTACCCATTTATCACTCTAGCCCTATGAGGAGCCCTAATGACTAGCGCCATCTGCCTACGCCAAATTGACCTTAAATCACTAATCGCCTACTCATCTGTCAGCCACATAGGACTAGTCGTAGCCGCAACCATGATCCAAACCCAATGAGCATTCTCAGGAGCAATAATCCTAATAATTTCACACGGCTTAACCTCCTCAATACTATTCTGCCTAGCCAACACCAACTACGAACGAACCCACAGCCGAATCCTCCTACTCACACGAGGGCTTCAACCCCTCCTACCACTCATAGCCACCTGATGACTCTTAGCCAACCTAACAAATATAGCCCTCCCCCCAACAACAAACCTCATAGCAGAACTAACCATCGTAATCGCACTTTTCAACTGATCCGCCTTCACACTTCTCCTAACAGGAACCGCAATCCTACTTACCGCTTCGTACACCTTATACATGCTAATCATAACGCAACGAGGCACTCTTCCATCCCACATCACATCCATCCAAAACTCCTCCACACGAGAGCACCTCCTCATAGCCTTACACATAATTCCTATAATGCTTCTAATCCTAAAACCAGAGCTAATCTCTGGCATCCCCTCATGCAAGTATAGTTTCAACCAAAACATTAGACTGTGACTCTAAAAATAGAAGTTAAATCCTTCTTACCTGCCGAGGAGAGGTAGAACCAACGAGAACTGCTAACTCTTGTATCTGAGTATAAAACCTCAGTCTCCTTACTTTCAAAGGATAATAGTAATCCAATGGTCTTAGGAGCCACTCATCTTGGTGCAAATCCAAGTGAAAGTAATGGACCTGTCACTAGTCCTAAACACATTCATACTCCTAACTCTAGCCACCCTCTCTACTCCCATCCTATTCCCCCTCCTATCCGACAACCTCAAAAACAACCCCACCACAATCACAAACACAGTCAAAACTTCCTTTCTAATTAGCCTGGTCCCAATAACAATCTACATCCACTCAGGAACAGAAAGCCTCACTTCCCTCTGAGAATGAAAATTCATCATAAACTTCAAAATTCCCGTCAGCCTAAAAATAGACTTCTATTCCCTCACTTTCTTCCCCATCGCACTATTCGTATCATGATCTATTCTACAATTCGCAACATGATACATAGCCTCAGACCCCTACATTACAAAATTCTTCACCTACCTTCTCTTCTTCCTAATCGCCATACTCATTCTAATCATCGCCAACAACCTATTTGTCCTATTCATCGGCTGAGAAGGAGTCGGAATTATGTCCTTCCTACTAATCAGCTGATGACACGGCCGAGCGGAAGCCAATACTGCCGCCCTCCAAGCTGTACTCTACAACCGAGTGGGAGACATTGGACTTATCCTCTGCATGGCATGACTAGCTTCTAGCACAAACACATGAGAACTCCAACAACTACCCACCCCCTCCCAAACCCCCACACTACCCCTACTAGGCCTTATCCTCGCTGCAACCGGAAAATCCGCCCAATTCGGCCTTCACCCGTGACTCCCAGCCGCAATAGAAGGACCCACCCCTGTATCCGCCCTACTCCACTCCAGCACAATAGTAGTAGCCGGAATCTTCCTACTCATCCGAACTCATCCCCTATTCAGCAGCAACCAAACCGCCCTCACCCTGTGCCTCTGCCTAGGAGCCCTGTCCACACTATTCGCAGCCACATGCGCCCTCACCCAAAATGACATTAAAAAAATCATTGCTTTCTCTACCTCAAGCCAACTAGGACTAATAATAGTTACAATCGGACTAAACCTACCCGAACTAGCCTTCTTCCACATCTCAACTCATGCATTCTTCAAAGCCATGCTCTTCCTATGCTCAGGCTCCATCATCCACAGCCTAAACGGAGAACAAGACATCCGAAAAATAGGAGGTCTCCAAAAAATACTACCCACAACCACTGCGTGCCTTACCATCGGCAACCTCGCCCTAATAGGAACACCATTCCTAGCAGGATTCTACTCAAAGGACCAGATCATCGAAAGCCTAAGCACATCCTACCTAAACACTTGAGCCCTGCTCCTAACCCTCCTAGCCACATCATTCACCGCAGTATACACAATCCGAATAACCGTACTAGTACAAACCGGCTTCGTTCGAATTCCACCCCTAACCCCTATAAATGAAAACAACCCCGCAGTAACTTCCCCCATCACCCGACTCGCACTAGGGAGCATTCTAGCAGGATTCCTCATTACCTCGTTCATCACCCCTACAAAAACACCTCCAATAACCATACCACTCTCCATCAAAATAATTGCACTAGCCGTAACAGTCCTAGGTATCGCCCTAGCACTAGAAATCACAAAAATAACCCAAACACTCATTCTCACAAAACAAACCTCCTTCTCAAACTTCTCCACATCCCTAGGATACTTCAATCCCCTAACCCACCGCCTAGGCACAACCAACCTCCTCGGCGGAGGACAAAATATTGCCTCCCACCTAATCGACCTTTCCTGATACAAAATAATAGGCCCAGAAGGACTAGCCCACCTACAACTAACAGCAACCAAAGCTGCCACTACCCTCCACTCCGGCCTAATCAAAGCCTATCTGGGATCATTTGCCCTATCCATCATCATCATCATCATATCCGCATACAGATACAACCCAATGGCCCTCAACATTCGTAAAAACCACCAAGTCCTCAAAATCATCAACGACGCCTTAATTGACCTCCCAGCTCCATCAAACATCTCAACTTGATGAAACTTCGGATCTCTGCTAGGCGTTTGCCTTATCACTCAAATCGTCACAGGTCTTCTGCTAGCTATACACTACACAGCAGACACCAACCTCGCATTTTCCTCTGTCGCCCATATATGCCGAGACGTACAATTTGGCTGACTTATCCGCAACCTCCACGCAAACGGAGCTTCATTCTTCTTCATCTGCATCTACCTACACATCGGCCGAGGAATCTACTACGGCTCATACCTGTACAAAGAAACCTGAAATGTCGGAGTCATCCTCCTCCTAACCCTCATAGCAACAGCCTTCGTAGGATACGTCCTACCATGAGGCCAAATATCATTCTGAGGAGCTACCGTCATCACAAACCTATTCTCAGCCATCCCCTATATCGGACAAACACTAGTCGAATGAGCCTGAGGCGGATTCTCCGTTGACAACCCCACACTCACTCGATTCTTCGCTCTCCACTTCCTTCTCCCATTCGTCATTGTAGGCCTCACCCTCGTCCATCTAACCTTCCTACATGAAACAGGCTCAAACAACCCCATGGGCATCCCCTCAGACTGCGACAAAATCCCATTTCACCCATACTACACCATCAAAGACATCCTAGGCTTCGTACTAATACTCTCCCTACTAGTCTCACTAGCCCTATTCTCCCCTAACCTCCTAGGCGACCCAGAAAATTTCACCCCAGCCAACCCACTTGTCACTCCCCCTCACATCAAACCTGAATGATACTTCCTATTTGCCTACGCTATCCTACGATCCATCCCAAACAAACTAGGAGGTGTACTAGCCTTAGCCGCCTCAATCCTAGTCCTATTCCTCATGCCCCTACTCCACACATCAAAATTCCGATCAATAACCTTCCGCCCCCTGTCACAAATCCTATTCTGAACGCTAGTCGCCAACGTCCTCATCCTAACCTGAGTGGGCAGCCAACCAGTAGAACACCCATTCATCATCATCGGCCAACTAGCCTCATTCACCTACTTCCTAATCATCCTAGTCCTATTCCCCCTCGCGGCCATCTTAGAAAACAAGCTACTCAAACTATAGCCTACTCTAATAGTTTATAAAAACATTGGTCTTGTAAACCAAAGATTGAAGACTAAACCCCTTCTTAGAGTTTTCCCCACCCCTTCAGGAAGAAAGGAATCGAACCCTCCTCTCCAACTCCCAAAGCTGGCATTTTCAACTAAACTACTTCCTGACCCCCCCCAACTTAAACCGCCCGAATCGCTCCCCGAGAAAGCCCCCGCACAAGCTCTAATACCACAAACAAAGTTAACAGCAACCCCCACCCCCCAATCAAAAGCAACCCCACCCCCTCTGAATACAGCACAGCCACCCCATTAAAATCCAACCGAACCGAAGACAGACCCCCACTATCCACCGTCCCTTCACCCACCAACAGCCCCAACATACCACTTATCACAAGACCCACCACTACAACCAACCCCATCCCAAAACCATAACCAACAACCCCTCAACTACCCCAAGCCTCCGGATAAGGCTCCGCTGCCAACGACACCGAATACACAAACACCACCAACATCCCCCCTAGATAAACCATAACAAGCACCAAGGAAACAAAAGAAACCCCCAGACTCACCAACCAACCACACCCTGCAACCGCCGCTACAACTAACCCCAACACCCCGTAATAAGGGGAGGGGTTAGATGCAACCGCCAACCCCCCTAGAGCAAAACACAACCCCAAAAATAGGACAAACTCTATCATAATTCCCGCTCGGCCTTTCTCCAAGATCTACAGCCTGAAAAGCTGCCGTTACGAAATTTAACTACAGGAAT